ACTCCTCTTAATTGAGACAAGAAATTCAATGTTTTAATGGTTTAATGGTTTAAGGTAGGAATTAATTGGATTTCATCTTTTTTTTTTTCAACTCATTCCTATGTAATTGAAAATTTAATTCCTTTTTTTCTAGCTCGGCTATCTCACCTAGCCGAGCCATTCTTTTTATTTCTTATTTGAACGAACCGAGCAAAAAGAATAAAATAAGAAAACAGTTCTATTGAATGAACAAAAGGAGAGAGAGGGATTCGAACCCTCGATAGTTCGGAATAAAGAACTATGCCGGTTTTCAAGACCGGAGCTATTAACCACTCAGCCATCTCTCCAATATAAGTCAATTTCTATTTTATTCTTATTTCCCAAAATGAAACATGTATGAGCTGATACCATCACAAGTTGTAGAAAAATCTTAGGTGTAAGTTGATAGGGTAATCAGTTTATTTGTATATTAGATAGAAATTAAATGTATGATTAATCAGTTTAGTTTAGAATTATTAATTAAAAGAATTTTCTGCGGTTCTATCTTTGAATAAAGCGATAATAAGTAATATTATATAGAATCTAAGTAATATTATATAGAATCAATGAATTCCATAGTAATAGTAGAAAATCCCTCCGTGATCCATTTATTACTTTTAGTACAATGACTGATAGAGGGATGAAATGGTATAGTTCGTTTGTTGGTAGCTTGGAGGATTATACGTATGACTATAGCTTTCCAATTGGTTGTTTTTGCATTAATTGCTACTTCATCAATATTATTGATTAGTGTACCCGTTGTATTTGCTTCTCCTGATGGTTGGTCAAGTAACAAAAATATTGTATTTTCCGGTACATCATTATGGATTGGATTAGTCTTTCTGGTGGGTATCCTTAATTCTCTCATCTCTTAAACCTATTTGTTCCAGATCCAAAAATGATCCCTCCCCCGAATTCGAATTCTTTCGGGTTGTGAGACACAGTAAAATTAAATCAATATAACAATAAAAAAGTCCCAAAAAATACAAACAAAAAATAATGAAAAAAAAAAAAATGAGGGGGAGGGGTCAAACTTCAATTTCTTGAATTAATTGAATAAAATAAATAAAGAATTTAATTGGAATCGACTTGAAGTTAAAGAGAGTATCTGATCCGACTCTACACAAATATTGTCCAGACATATATATTCTATATATTCTATATGTATATGCGGGGACATATTCCTTCCCAAGAAGGAAAAAAGGCGGATATAGTCGAATGGTAAAATTTCTCTTTGCCAAGGAGAAGACGCGGGTTCGATTCCCGCTATCCGCTCAAGAGAAAGTCAATTTATTTACTATGATAAAAATAAAGAAAACAATTTGTTTTTGGTTTGTTTTCTAGTAGATTAGATCATGATAGTGTAATGATTCTATCCCTTTCGTTCTTTTTTTTTTCTCACCCCAAGACCAACAAAAAACCAAATGCCTAATTAATTTTAATTTATATTTATATAGTATTTAGTTAACTTATTATTTAGATTCAAACTTCTAATTTTTGACAAAATTCAACTTTTGCGGAGACAGGATTTGAACCTGTGACCTCAAGGTTATGAGCCTTGCGAGCTACCAAGCTGCTCTACCCCGCGCCGAAGAAAAGGGCTGGGAACGAATGGACAAACAAAAATGGAATGTGCCCTCTACCATATCTGTACAAATATAGAATAACCCATTTGTACAGAATGGTAAAGGGTCTTTCTATGATCGATGATGATCATAGAAATAAAAATCTCTTTTTATCCTTACCAACTTGATCTTGTTGCCCCTGGCAACAAACATGTGTTAACCATCTCACGAAGTATGTGTCCAGATAACCCAAAGTCTCGATAATTAGCTCTCGGTCTTCCAGTCAAAAAACAACGTCGATGAAGACGCGTCGGTGCACTATTACGTGGTAGAGATTGTAACTTTCCATGAATTTCCCATTTATCGCTCAACGATGCTACTTTGCTTATTTGTTTTTTTGAGGATCGGCGAATCAAATGATATTTTTGTTCCAATTTTTGTCTCTTCTTCTCCCGCTGAATCAAACTTTTCCTTGCCATAATGGTTCAGTTCCTATTAGTATCAATGAGACAAGTCGAATCCTAGATGTAAAAGTGTATAAGAAAAGGGGTTCCCTTCTCGATTGAAAGAAATGAAATTATCGCGAAGACAACACAAAAATTAACCAAATTTGCCCGATGTAGAGGCAATCAAGAAAGCCGCATATGTGAATATATAACCTACCGAAAAGTGGGCTAATCCAACTAATCTTGCTTGTACAATGGAAAGAGCCACTGGTTTATCTCTCCATCGAATCAAATTGGCCAAAGGTGTGCGTTCATGAGCCCATGCTAAAGTTTCAATCAATTCTTGCCAATATCCACGCCACGAAATTAAGAACATAAATCCAGTAGCCCAAACAAGATGTCCAAATAAAAACATCCACGCCCAAACCGATAAACTATTCATACCAAATGGATTATATCCATTGATAAGTT